CAAAAATTCGTCCCCTCCTGCGGATTAACCGACATTTTTGACAAATTTTACGAACAGAAGCCCTTATTTTCATAGCTGTTATTCCTTAATTCCGAATTCATTGGAAGAAAATAAGTTTCTTGAAATTTTGGAACTATAAAATTTATCCCCCTAAAAAAAAGATTGAAGTTGAAAAAACCACCTAATTATTCTAACCCTTTCCTTGATAGGGATTCTAACAATTCTATGCCCCCGGCCGGTAATGATTTACCTTAAATTAATTGAAATTGAATTTTTATCCTATCTACTGATAGTATACGTATAAAAAAACTTCTTTGGGTCGTTCCTAAAGCATAATCTCGAATCATATATTCATTATCGAAAGGAATCCTGATCATACCATTGAGAAATAATTCAGTAATTAAACCCTCACGAATTCATTTTATTTTTGTTCTTTCATTCCAGGTACTTCGAAGTATCAACTAATGTAGGACAGGAGGAGCAATATTAGTAGACAATTTGCCCTTATTTCTTTTTTTTTTCACAAATAGGAAGGTTTCGGATACAATTCGGATATTAAACGGATTAATTACCATATATAACACAAAATTTCTCCGCCGATTCCTTCTAGTCGAGCCTCTCGGTCTGTCATTATACCTCGAGAAGTAGAAAGAATTACAATACCTATTCCGCCTAAAATTCTAGGAATTTTTTGATACTTAGAATAGATTCGTAGACCGGGCCGACTGATCCGTTTTAAATTTAAAGTATTTTGATATGGTCCTTTCCTATTTCTTCTATGTCGTAGGGTTAAAACAAAAAAGTATTTCTTGTTTTCCTGATGTTTTCTTATGTTCTCGATAAAACCTTCTCGTAAAAGTATTTTAACAATGGTTTCGTTGATGTTAGTCGATGCTATTCGAACCGTTCCTTTTCTATTCATGTCAGCATTTCGTATAGAGGTTATTATTTCAGCAATAGGGTCCCTCCCCACCGTAAATTCTCCCTTCCCCCGAATTTTGATATAATCAACATGTTTTTTTTATTTATTAGTATTAAAGGTATATGCATAAGACATAATCTAATAATCTACTTGAGACATAATCCACAATTTATCTATGTCATTTCAATAATTCCGTTTAAATAGATAATTCTATTGAAGTCTCATCTTATATTTATAATACTTCAGGAGCTAATGAAACTATTTTAGTGAAATTTAACTGTCTCAATTCCTGGGCGATTGCACCAAAAATTCGAGTTCCTTTTGGATTTCCTGCTTGATCAATTACAACTGCGGCATTGTCATCATATCGTATTATAATACCGTTGTCGCGCTTGAATTCTTTACAAGTACGTACAATTACAGCTCTGATCACTTCTGCTCTTTCCAGAGGTGTATTAGTATTAGCTATTGCTTTCTTGATCACAGCAACAATAACGTCACCGATATGAGCATACCGGCGATTACTAGCTCCTATGATTCGAATACACATCAATTCTTGGGCCCCGCTGTTATCTGCTACATTCAAATGGGTCTGAGGTTGAATCATTTTTGAATCTCTTCTTTCAATGCAACAAAGGACGAATAAAAAAAGAAATATTGTTTGTCAAAAAAAGAAAATCTACAATTGTTTTTTGATTCCTAAGACCTCTTTCTCTTGGTTTTCTATATTGCTATTCTGAGCTAATGAATTGAGTTTTTATAGGCATTTTTGATGCTGCGATTAAAATAGCCTTTCTGGCTATTTTTTCGGCCACTCCGCCCATTTCATAAAGGATTCTACCAGGTTTAACGACGGCTACCCAATACTCGGGAGATCCTTTCCCCGAACCCATACGTGTTTCCGTCGATCTTACTGTAACTGGTTTGTCTGGAAATATACGTACCCATATTTTTCCACCACGGCGTACATTTCGTGTCATTGCGCGTCGGCCGGCTTCTATTTGTCTAGATGTAATCCAAGCAGGTTCAAGCGCTTGAAGAGCATATCGACCGAAACAAATACGATTACCGCTACAAGATATTCCTTTTAGTCTTCCTCTATGTTGTTTACGGAATCTGGTTCTTTTCGGGTTATAGTTGATGTCTCTTTCTCAATTCCATCTCTACTACAGAACTGGACATGAGAATTTCTTCTCATCCAGCTCCTCGCGAAAAATCACTAAAAAAATAGTTTATTAAGATTAGTTTTAATAAATAAAATGTAGTTTTAATTTAATAAATAATAAATTGAATCATGGGATTCTTTAAGATAAGATTTCATCCAATCTATTAGAAATTTGTATATTTTATTTGAATATATAGAATTCAATCTGGATTTTCTTTCTATTTATAGATAATTAATGTCTAATGTCTTGTTATAAGGAATGCTTATTTTACATTTTTTATCATATTCATTTCATATTGAATCAACAAAAAATGAGTAATCCAATAAAAAAAAACTTTCGCGGGCGAATATTTACTCTTTCAATATCTATTTGTTCAATATCTATTTGAATTGTCGGGTTATCTCATGACCTC